ACGATATTCGCAACAATCTGATTTTCGTCGAGACATAATCAAAGGTTCAATGCGAGCCCAAAGATGTAAAACAGTTATTTGGGAACTTTTTCAAGCAAATGCACATTCTCCGCTTTTTTTGGACAGAATAGACAAATCACACCCTTTTTTTTTTGATATCTCCAAACTGATAAAACTCATTTTTAGAAATTGTATAGGAAAGGGAGCAGAATTCCAAATTTCAGATTATACAGAAGAAGAAATAAAAGAAAGGGAAAAAAAGGAAAAGGACAAAAAAGAAGAGAACAAAAGAAAAGAGAAAGCGCGGATAGAAGTAGCAGAAGCCTGGGATACCATTCCATTTGCTCAAGTAATAAGAGGTTCCATGTTAATAACTCAATCGATTCTTAGAAAATATATTATATTACCGTCATTGATAATAGCTAAAAATATTGGCCGTATGCTATTATTACAATTTCCTGAGTGGTCTGAGGATTTAAATGAATGGAATAAAGAAATGCATGTTAAATGCACCTATAATGGTGTTCAATTATCAGAAACAGAATTTCCGAAAAATTGGTTAATAGACGGTATTCAAATAAAGATGCTATTTCCTTTCTGTCTGAAACCCTGGCACAGATCTAAGCCACGGTCCTCTCATATAGATCGAATCAAAAAGAAAGGACAAAAAGATGATTTTTTTTTTTTAACGGTTTGGGGAATGGAAGCTGAACTTCCTTTTGGTTCTCCCCAAAAACGGCCTTCCTTTTTTGAACCCATTTTTAAGAAACTCGAAAAAAAAATTGGAAAATTGAAAAAAAAGTATTTTATATTTCTAAAAGTTTTAAAAGAAAGAACAAAATTTCTAAATATCTCAAAAAAAACAAAAAAATGGATTATCAAGGGCATTCCGTTTTTAAAAAAAATAAAAAAAGAACTCTCAAAAGTAAATCCAATTCTATTATTTAGATTGAGAGAAATATATAAATCAAGCGAAACTAAAAAAAAAAAAGAAAAAGATTCTATAACCCGCAATCATATAATTCATAAATCCTTTAGTCGAATTCAATCTACATATTGGACAAATTTTTTACTGACAGAAAAAAAAATGAAAGATCTGACTGATAGAACAAGCACAATCAGAAATCAAATAAAAAGAATTACAAAAAATAAAAAAAAAGTGACTCCAGAAATAAATGATAGTCCTAATAAAACAAGTTATAATGCTAAAAGATTCGAATCACCAAATTGGCAAATATTAAAAAGAAGAAATACTCGATTAATCCGTAAATTACATTATTTTATAAAATTTTTCACTGAAAGGATATACGCAGATATCCTTCTATCTATTATTAATATTCCCAGAATTAATATACAACTTTTTGTTGAATCAACAAAAAAAATGATTGATAAATCCATTTACAATAATAAAAAAAATAAAAAAAGAATTAATAAAACAAATCAAAATAAAATGAATTTTATTTCGACTATAAAAAAGTCACTTTATAATATTAGTAATAAGAATTCACAGAATTTTTTTGACTTATCCTCCTTGTCACAAGCATATGTATTTTACAAAATATCACAAACACAAGTTCTTAACTTGTATAAGTTAAGATCTATTCTTCAATATCACGGAACGTCTTTTTTTCTTAAGACTTCAATAAAAGATTATTTTGGAAAACAAGGAATAATTCATTATGAATTAAGACATAAGAAACTTCGGAATTCTGGAATAAATCAATGGAAAAACTGGTTAAGAGGTCATTATCAATACCATTTATCTCAGATTAGATGGTCTAGATTAATAGCAGCAAAATGGAAAAATAGAATCAATAAATGTCGTACAATTCAAAATCAAGATTTAAACAAAGAGAATTCATATGAAAAAGACCTATTAATTCATTACAAAAAACAAAACGATTACGAAGTATATTCATTACCAAATCAAAATGAGAATTTTCAAAAATACTATAGATATAATCTTTTATCTTATAGATCTATTAATTATGAAAATAAGAGGGACCCATATATTTATGGATCACCATTCCAAGTAAATAAGAATCGAGAGAGTTTTTATAATTACAACACACATAAACATAAGGGCAAATTTTTTGATATACTAGGGGATATCCCTATCAAAAATTATTTAGGAAAAAGTGATATTATGTATATGGAAAAAAATCCGGATCGAAAATATTTTGATTGGAAAATTCTCCATTTTTGTCTTAAAAAGAAAATCGATATTGAGGCCTGGATCAAGATCGATACCAACAAGAATAAAAATACTAAAACCGGGACTAATAATTATCAAATAATTGATAAAATTGATAAAAAAGATCTTTTTTATCTTACGATTCCTCAGGATCAAGAAATCAATTCACCCAATCAAAAAAAAAGATTTTTTGATTGGATGGGAATGAATGAAGAAATACTAAGTCGTCCTATATCGAATCTGAAACTTTGGTTCTTCCCAGAATTTGTACTACTTTATAATGCATATAAAATTAAACCGTGGTTT